CCAGGACCTTTGAAACAAATGGACGCGTCCCTAGTTCCATACAGATCACTTCTCAATACAATTTCTTTCAAATTCATTAAAATCTCATGTATTGATTCTTGAATACCTACTATGGTAGAATATTCATGTGGTATTTTCTCAGATTTTGCACGTGTGATACATGTTCCCTCGATTTCTCCGAGCAAAATTCTTCGCATTGCAATGCCTATTGTATCAGCTTGGCCTTTCATAAGTGGAGACAGAATAAAGCGTCCATAATAAAGACGCTTACTGTCTACTCTTGATTCAACACACTTCCACTGTAGTGTCCGAGTAGATACTTTTACTTTTTCTCGAATCATAGTAATATGTTTTTATCAAACTCTTGAATTAATTGTTTATTTCTCTTGAAATCTCTTTCTTTCATGTTTCTTTTTAGTTTTACACACGTCTTTTTTTAGGAGACCTACATCCATTATGTGGCATAGGGGTTACATCCCGTATAAACCTTAATGGTATACCACTTCTACGAATAGCTCTTAATGCCGCATCTCTTCCGAGACCGGGACCTTTTATCATGACTTCTGCTCGTTGCATGCCTTGATCCGCTACTGTTCGAATAGCATTTCCTGCCGCGGTTTGAGCGGCAAATGGTGTCCCCCTTCGTGTACCCTTGAATCCACACGAACCAGCAGAGGACCAAGAAATCACCCGACCCCGTACATCTGTAACAGTTACAATGGTATTGTTGAAACTAGCTTGAACATAAATAAATCCCCTTGGTATTTTACGAGGATGCTTACGCGAACCAATACGTCCATTTTTACGTGAACCAATACGTCCATTTTTACGTGAACCAATTTTTGGTATAGGTTTTGCCATATTTTATTATTTTTAAAAAGATAAGTCCGAAATATATGGATATATCCATTTCCTGTCAAAAACGGATTCTTTACTATTTTCTAACTAGGATTAAGATTCTATCTTTTCTATATTAATTGTATTCTATAATTCTATATTAATAGAATGAATCTAGAATTTTAGAACTATCAAGCAATAATATTTCTTATAAGACTTATAACATAGAATAGATTCTAATATAGAATCTAAATTATTCTATTTTTATGATTTTTCATATTTAATTCAATTAAATATGAATTGAATATTCATAAGATTTTTTTATTTGAATATCAATTTATTTGATTTGTGCATTCGGTACTCTCTTTATAAATAGAAAGCCCTTTTTTGTGAAAAGATTATCCTTGTCTTTGTTTATGTCTTGGATTGGAACAAATTACTATAATTCGTCCTCGCCTGCGGATCAATCGACATTTTTCACAAATTTTACGAACAGAGGCTCCTATTTTCATATTTCTTATTCCTTAACTTAATACCGAATCTATTTCTTGGAAGAAAATAGGGTTTCCTTACATTTTTAACTTCTAATTGTGCCCCCTAAAAAAAATGTGGAAGTTAAAAAATAGTCTAATTAAATAAATTAAGTGATAAGTGACTTATATACATTTTTGACTTTCCCGGTCGTATACATCTAAAGGAAGAGTACGTCGAATTTTGTTGGAATGGAAAGATATACTAGAATCTTCTTTTAATTCTATTTTTTCTATAAAGGAACCTGGAACATACCCTTAGAAGTGATTCAGTAATGAAATCTTCATGAATTTTTTTTCTATTCTAGTAAAATCCTCTTCACGCATTCACTAATGTATGAGGAGTAATATTCGAAATCTGTGTTTTCTCTCTCCATTCACAAGAATGGATAGAAGTTTTTCATAGAATTCGGATATCAGAAAAATTACCATATATAACATAAAACTTCTCCGCCGATTCTTTCTAATCGAGCCTCTCGATCGGTCATTATACCTCTAGAAGTAGAAAGAATTACAATCCCCATCCCTCCTAAAATTCTAGGAATTCGTTGATAGTTAGAATAGATTCGTAGACCAGGTTTACTGATCCGTTTTAAATTTAAAAAAGTTTTATATGATCCTTTCCTATTTCTTCTATATCGTAGAGTTAAAACTAAAAAGTATTTGTTGCTTTCCCGATGTTTTCTGACGTTTTCAACAAAACCCTCTCGTAAAAGTATTTTCACAATGTTTTCGGTGATATTAGTAAGTGGTATTTGAACTGTTCTTTTTCTATTCATGTCAGCATTGCGTATCAAGGTTATTATATCAGCGATGGTATCTTTACCCATGATAAATTAAAATGATTGTTCCTCCTTACTTTCAATATAATCAACGTGCTCCCATTTTTCTATTTTTTCTTTTTTGATTCAATAAAATATCTAATATTGAATATGAGAATAATACTCTATATATAGAAAATATTATCCTAAATAGGATTATGTAAATATATATCGAATACTCTAAAACTAAAAAAAAAATAGAATATTAGAAAATGAACTAATGAATTCTTATAAACTAGATATATAATCTCATATGGAATTCGAATTCTGAATTCTATTTTTTTTATAGAATTCAGAATTCCAATTTTTATTTTGAATATAGAATTAATATATATATTTCATTCCTTTTTCTTTTTTTCTATCTATTATTATTTGTATTTCTTTTTTGAAATATTAATTAAAAAAATTGAAAGAATATAATGACTTACTACTTCTAAGACTTAAGATACTTCTAATTACTTCTAAATATATACTTTTAATATTTATAAGATCTAATATTAATATAAATTGATAATATATAAGAATCATTACACAAGTACACAAGGTATATATATGTGAGATCTAATATATTAATTAATCTATTTCATTTAATTAATTTCATTCATAAATAAGATATCCATATCACGATCTTGTATTATAATACCTCAGGTGCTAATGAAACTATTTTAGTGAAATTGAACTGTCTCAATTCTCGGGCTATTGCGCAAAAAATTCGAGTTCCTTTTGGATTTCCTTCTTTATCAATTAGAACCGCAGCATTATCATCATACTGTATTATTATACCGTTACTACGTTTGAGTTCTTTACAAGTACGTACAATGACAGCTCTGATCACTTCGGATCTTTCTAAAGGCGTATTTGGTACTGCTTTTTTGATTACAGCAACAACAATGTCACCAATATAAGCATACCGTCGATTACTAGCTCCTATGATTCGAATACACATCAATTCGCGGGCTCCGCTATTATCGGCTACATTTAAATAGGTTTGAGGTTGAATCATATCATTTTTTTTTATGTTTCAGTCAAAAAGTTGAAGTAAAAGAAATATTCTGTGTTCAAAAAAAAAGAAACCCACAATTGCAATTTTCATACTAAAGACCTCTTTCCTTTCGTTCTAATGATTATTCTGAAAGAATGAATTGAGTTCGTATAGGCATTTTGGATGCTGCTATTGAAATAGCCTTTCTAGCTATATTTTCTGGGACCCCGCCCATTTCATAAAGTATTTTGCCGGGTTTAACGACAGCTACCCAATATTCGGGAGATCCTTTTCCCGAACCCATACGCGTTTCGGTAGGTCTTACTGTAACAGGTTTGTCTGGAAATATCCGTACCCATATTTGTCCACCCCGACGGACATTTCGTGACATTGCCCGCCGCCCCGCTTCTATTTGTCTAGATGTGATCCAAGCGGGCTCAAGTGCCTGAAGAGCAAATTTTCCGAAGCAAATAGTATTACCTCGATAGGCTCTTCCTTTCATTCTTCCTCGATGTTGTTTACGGAATCTGGTTCTTTGGGGGTTATAGTTGATGGTTGTTTCTCAATTCCATCTCTATTACAGAACCGTACATGAGATTTTCACCTCATACGGCTCCTCGCGAATGAATCCATTCAAAAATATTTAACCGATAAAAGAATATACAATATACAATAAGATACATATGTTTAATAAAACATAAAAATAAAAATAGAATACAATCGCGGCATTTTTTGACATTTCATAGAATCTATTTATCTATTCGAAATTTGTATACCTTGCTTTGATATATAACGAAATATGTATTCTTAGTTGTTTTGGTATAAGGTTCTAACGAATCTCTATTTGTCTTTTCTTTTTATTATCAATAATATCGGATTGGCAAAGATTTCTAAATTCCAAAAAATCGAAGATTTCGCGGGCGAATATTTACTCTTTCATTATCAATTTCAGATGGAATGTAGGGTTAGCCCACAACTCTTCAAAAAACAATGAATTGGTTCTTAGTTCCTTCCGCCATCCCACCTAATGAATCATTAAGATTTGTTTTTAATTTTTAAGAAATCTTAGGTATTCGCAGGTTCCGTCGTTCCCATCGCTTTTAGATTTATGGTTAGGTCTGAATTCTACAATGGAGCCTCTGTAATAAGAATAATAAGATTTCATTTTTATAAGATTTTCTTATTTCTTTTATTCTTTTTTGTTGAATCAACCTTCTCAGTTTTATTGATTCGCGGCTCTTGATTCGTTTATTCTAGGAATATATTCATCCATATATGGATGAATTTTGAATATGGATGCTTTATTACACTACCTTTTATGAGATGACCCATAGACCTTTACATATTAGAATTCTATATCATTGATATCTTTTTTTCTCTCTTTCTTTCACCCCTTCATTTATCTGTATATTCTTATTGCTTCACAACTCATAATCAGATTCGTTTTTATTTCTTTTTTATGAAATATTTGATTTCAGTCGCTATAATTATATCACCACATATATCTTTATTTCGATTTTTGATTTTGACCGGTTCTTTATATCCAGATAATGCGAAGCGATGAGTAGGTTATTAGTTCTTTATTAATAAATTCGTAGAATTTTTGTTTAAATTGAACTACTCTAAAAAAAACCAACGAGTCGCACACTAAGCATAGCAATTCCTTCACTATAAAATAAAATGATTAATCAAATTTTTTATTGAATCTTATAAGATTTGTCATTGATTCTTTTGGAATAAGAATGTAGTAAGAATTCTTCATTTTTTTTTTATCGAAAGATGGAACGTTAAAGATAAGGAAAAGTTTCTTATTCTTTGTTTAGAAATATCCAAACTTTGATCCCTAAGACCCCAAAAATAGTTCGAACTGGATAGGAACAATAATCAATTTTAGCTCGAATGGTTTGTAAAGGAACGCTACCTTCTCCGATCCATTCGACACGTGCAATTTCTTTTCCGTCGATACGTCCCGCAATTTGTACTTTAACTCCTTTTGTACCTGCCTGTTCAGCTAATTCAATAGCCTTTTTGATTGCTTTACGAAACGAAATCCTATTCTTTAATTGTCCGGCTATAAATTCTGCAAGAATATTAGGGTCTCTATAAGCATTTGGAATTCTTGTAATTGCAATGTTGAGTTTTCGGTTCACACAATTCAGTTTTTTTTGCACATTCGTCTGTAATTCTTCGATTCCTTGAGGCTCACCCTCTGTTAATAAATTTGGAAGTCCCATATAGATTATGACTTGAATCAAATCGTCTCTTTTTTGAATCTTTATCCGTCCAATTCCCTCGACACCAGAGGATATTCTTATCGTTTTTTGGATATAATTCTTGATAAAATCTCGTATTATTTTATCTTCTTTTAGATTCTCGGAATAATTTGTTGGTTGTGCAAACCAAATGGAATCATGACTTTGAGTTGTACCAAGTCTGAAACCAAGTGGATTTATTTTTTGTCCCATAAGAATAATCCCTCACTACTCTAATATAAAATGATACGTCTTATTTGTCTTTATTTGTCTACTTTTTTATCTATATCTTTAGATATATATATATATATAAAGATATAAATATCTTTATATATATATATGACTCATTGACTTAGTTCGTTGAAATCTATATTGTGACTAGAATTTGCTGCTGCAGAATAAACCAATTCAAAAAAAAATGTTAACGACGAGATCTATTATCATTTTTCGCATATCCTCGGAAGTTTAGAGTAGGTGAAAATTCTCCCAATTTATGGCCTACCATACGATCTGTTATATAAATAGGTAAATGCTCTTTTCCATTATGGATAGCAATGGTATGCCCAATCATTGTAGGTATAATGGTAGATGTTCTGGACCAAGTTCTTATTATTTCTTTTTCTCCTTTTGTGTTAAGCTTATTAATTTTTCTTAATAAATGATTCGCTACAAAAGGATTTTTTTTTAGTGAACGTGTCATAGTTAATTATTCCTCTTATAATTTCTAAAAAAGTGAATTTTTCCTCTTATATTTAAAAATAAATTGTATAATCTCTAAAAGAAAAAACAAAATCAAATCATATAATGTCCATATAATGTCATAGTAAATCACTCTTTTCTTTTTTTTTTTCTTTTGTAAAGACGAAGAAACCAATTCTATACTATTTTTACTCTAACACTATTTACGGAACCAACGAAGATACACATGCATAGCTACCATACCAATCCAAGTCAATTTGTTGAATGTGATAGTTGTTGACCTACATTTATGTATAGCTAAACGAACAAGCCAAGTCAATTTGTTGAATGGCATATTGTTAACCCTCCTTATTGTTAACCCTCCTTTAGGTTTTCTAAAATAAGAAGAAGGAAAATAGGTTTCCTAAGAAAAAGAAAAAGTGATATGTCATACGAAACAAAGAATCACGAGTAATAACGAATCACGAGTAATAACGAATAATCACTCGAATAGAAATCTCTACAAGAGCATAGAGAATTAAATCCTTCATCGTCATGGTTGACCTCCCCCATATTAGGGTTTCTAAAATAATAAGAAGAAAATATTCTTTTTTAAATAATCAAGAATTATTAAAGATATTTCATACGAAACAAAGAAAAGAATCACGAGTAATAACGAATAATCACTCGAATAGAAATCTGTACAAGAGCATACAGAAGTATATCCCTCGTCGTCATAGTGGACCTCCCCCATATTAGGGTTTCTAAAATAAGAAGAAAATATTCTTTTTTAAATAATCAAGAATTAATAAAGATATGTCCAAAGAATCACGAGTAATAACGAATAATCACTCGAATAGAAATCTCTACAAGAGCATAGAGAATTAAATCTTTCATCGTCATGATTGACCTCCCTTTTTTTTAATTAAGAATAATTAATAACAATATACAGAATCACCAGTCGACAAAGTGATCTTTGTCGACTGGTGATTTCATATTCCTACCTCATTGAGAAATATTTGTTGGATTAACCATAACCACGGAAACCGATATAGGAAACGAAGATACATAATGAAAATAACAACAAAGATCACTTCGGCGACTGTTCTGTTCATATTCCTCCTTTTCTTTATAAAAAATATATAATCAAGAATTAATAAAGATATGTCCAAAGAATCACGAGTAATAACGAATAATCACTCGAATAGAAATCTCTACAAGAGCATAGAGAATTAAATCTTTCATCGTCATAGTTGACCCTCCTTTTAGTTTTTGATAGATATTTTTTTTTATTGATCAGTGTCAGTACTATTACTGACACTGATTTTGAATTTTGTATATAAACTTCTCTTCATTTACTCTAACACTATTTACCGAACCAACGACTAAGGAACTCGAAA